TCGGGAACAAGAGCAATTCTTGGTCCCACCAAACCATGCCATGAACAGTCGACTCAACAAGAGCAGGGGATATTGAAACTAAGACTCATTCCGTCTATTGCTCTACCTTCCTCCAACAGATTGAATTGCATCGTTTATTCCGGCAAAACTAGCTGCTGACTCAACCTCCCCTCGGGTCTACGCCCTCTTTGTTTTAGCATCGGCGATTGAAAGAGAGTAGGAGCGCATTCTCTCCATCTCAGTTGGAAAGTCTATCGCTCTCAGCAGCAGTTCCTTGGTCATACCCTCGGTGATGACTAGCAGTCCTTCCTGATTGAGTTCTCACCCTCTATGGATAGATCAAGAGTTCCGGCCCGGCTATGATTCCATCAACAAACCCGATTCGGTATAATTAGCTTCTATTACAAGAATCTATTTTGAAAAGAGCTATCCTAAAGCTTGACAGGTCTCCCCAACTCTGTTTTTCACTCGAAAACCGAAAGCATAAGGATGAGCCTTGGGCCCCCTTTCCCAAGAGCATAAGGAGCGTTTAGATACTGTACCTTTAGGTGCGTGCAGGAGCAAGGACGAAAGGAGAACAAGTCGCAGGAGAAGCGTTGAAGAAGCAGTAGTTTAAGCCATTGATCCTGCAGCTTATCAAAATAAGCACCAGCAGACAGAGGTAGATACAGAGCCATAGGCAAACCTTCATGATCGATAGCCTTTTATGAATACGACCCTCGTGCTCGAGAGGCGGATCCAAAGGCAGTCGCTTACCTAGGAGCATACTTCGGTGTAGCATATATAGCGGCATACCCCTTTGACCTAGGTGGAAAAGAGATCTATTGAAACCCACCATAAGTAAGTATCTGGGGAGACAGCAGCGGATACAGATTTACCATAAGCAAAAGCGGCTACTGAGGCGAAGGCAAATAAGGTTCCGTTCAATGGAAGGAAAAAGAAATGGAAATAAAAAAAAAGGTCTGATCAAATATTTTGCTTTCTTGTTGTCTTGAATTGTTATAGAACGGCTTTATATTATATAAGGTATAGTTGGTAGGATGAAGTGGGATGTGAAGCCTTAGTGGATATAGCAAGTGTGCCGGGGATGCGGCTCGGGCGTAGTAGGTCTGGACGCCTAGCATGAAACAGCCTTCTCTGGTAGCGGCACTATACCTTAGTATAGTATCTCTCTAGCTTCCAGTCTATATAAAAAAACGTAGTTAGCAGAGGTAAGTCTGTCTGGCGTTCCCTCGCGTAAAGGGCGACTTTGGCATCGGCTCTCTCTCGTTAGGTAATTACCGAGGCGAAAGCGGCTCTCTCGGAAGTAAGTTTCCCCGCCATCTTAGTGGGACTAGTCTAATAAACTTTCACTTCAACTGCCTTACTCTAACAAGTAAGCAAGTAAACTACCAAGACTCGGATTTTTTTTGTTGTGGTAACGCCCTTCTAGAATTACGTTTAACGTCCCTTCCTTTATGATTATGACTTTACCGATCAGCGCCTCGGGTCGGTAGCCGGGCTCCGGGACATTACTACCACGGCTACTATCGACCCGAGCCCAAAGAAGGAAAAGAACGGACTAAAGCGAGGAGTTCATTGGCCATACATAGTGAAGGGGGATGGGGGTCAACCTCTTTCATGACCCATGGCCCCAGTGTGTTACTTGGTTAGCATTTCTAGAACAAATTCAGTATAAGTAGGGTTGGTTTTTCGATAGGGAAACAGGGGAGTTAGTTGGCTGTAGTTGAGACACGTTTTTCGGGTGGACGATATGGATTTTTTCGAGATGGTTAACCACTTTTTTAACCGTGAGAGGGAGGTCATTCAGAACCCGCTGGCTCCAGTCCAGAACCGGTGGAAGTTCCCCACGCCGATCCCCCGGCACTTCGAAGTGCCATTCATTGATTCTTGAGCAAGTTCGGGAATATTGTGAGAAGGGGAAAGGGCGGCTTTCCGTTCACTTTCCGGAAATGGAAGAAATCTATTCCAGTGTCGCAGAGAACATTATGTCTCGCGATCTGGAAATATCTGCGGAGATTTATATTGAAACCCTCCGCGGATGGGTGGAGGAGATAAAGGAGAACCCTAATCCCCTAAAATCCCTCATTAGGGAACACCTGTAAGATGAGTCTGCCGCTTTCTTTCATAACAGAGCCGGGAATAACGGCTGGCATAGAAGTCTCTCGCACGCAAGGAGATGCATTTCTGGTACTGGACAAGCTCTTAGGGAATAATCTCTTTCTGATTTCTTCCTTTTTTCCCATGACGACTAGGAACGGGCAAATCAAAAATTTCACTTCGAATTTCGGACCTCAACATCCTGCTGCTCATGGTGTTTCACGATCAGTATTGGAAATGAACGGAGAAGTGGTGGAACGTGCGGAACCACATATTGGATCACTCCAGTGCGGCACGAAGCCGCTGACGCCGAGTCGGCTCCTATGCCGCTAGCTATGCCCTGCTTGGTCCCCCGGCACGGTGGAGGTCCCGTAGCGCGTCATGAGCACCGGGCTAAGGGGCGGTTGAGCAACTCAAGCGAACCGCCCTACCTTACTACAACATAAGGACAGAAGGGAGAAGGTTGTGAAGGTGGCCTCGTTATCCACACCTCCGGTCAGATGAATGGAGGACCGACCGACCCGGGTTTTCATGAGCGTTGGCGGGTCCTGGAGTGCCTGTCAAGGGCGCTAGCGCATACCCCGGGGTGATCATCACCACCTGCACCTCACATCTCGGCACAGCGGAACGTGTAACCCGCCTGCTGTCTCATTCAACTACATTTGTTCCTGTAATCCATAGCCTAACAGAACGCAGCAGCGAGGGACAACCCGCCCATACAGCCAGCGGGGAGGATGGCACTACTGGCAAAGACCGTCCGGCGAAAACGCCGCAGGCGCGAAGCGTGGTAGGCCTGTGCCGGGGGAGCATAGCATAGGTAGGAAAGGGAGCCTGGACGGTGGAAGAGCCAGGGGGGGCCGGGTCATTTGACGGAAATGGAAGGCTTTTCCCCTATTAGAGAAGGCCCTCTGAAGTCAAGGGGAAGTGCATTAATTCTTGGGGAGCAAGCCTATAAAAAAATGAATGAAAGTGAATTCAATGAATAGATAGAGTCAACGGTACGACAGACAGCGCTGCCTACACGCGAATTAGCTTCCGAGGTCGAGCAGTCTCAATTTCACTACAGGATTTGCGAATGAATGCTGGGCTGGGCCACCTCGAATGGCGTGAGCCGCATGCGGGGAGACCCGCACGTACGGTTTTTAGGGGGATCCGGTCGAAAGACCGGCCGGCGCCCACCCGACTAGAGGGACTGAGAAATTAATAGAGTACAAAACTTATCTTCAAGCTTTACCTTATTCTGATCGTTTAGAGGGCGATCGCGGAGTCACTGAATGAAGTCCTCCGTTTCTTTCGGAGGTGCTGACCCGCAGCGAGGCAGAGATGACTAAGTTACATATGGAAAAAGGCGACGACAACAGCATGTCGTAGAAGGAGATAACAGGTGGAGCCAACGATCCGCTAAGACTAACGTATCTACAACTCCATCCCCGAGCGGCAGTCAAACGGAGGCGTGAATGCAAGATGCCAGCGGAATGATCGGCCGGACAGAGGCTAGGGCTGCTTCCTTCCCACCGCGTCCTTCCTTGTGTGTCGGAGATATAAAGCGAGTGCACCGGAAAAGAACGGGAACTGGGTCGATCTATTCTATGGCGAAGCATCCGAAGCATAACTGCACACTCACACGATCTTTGCCGAGAGATAGGAGCATTCGGTGGAACCGGTGAACTACACTTGCTTCTGGATAGATGTGTGGGACAGAGGGCTCGTGGTACCTGCTGCCCACCCTTCCTCCTCTGCTTTGAGAACCGTGTGAACGGAGAGTGGGCAGAAGGGAAGGAGGTCCTCATACGGAGTCGCACACTTACTTGAGCAGTGCGGAAGACTGGGGAATGGGTTGAGTAAACTCCCCTGGGGCCGGAAAAATTACAGACGAAGCTTTACTTAGATAGGGCTTTGATTGGTATTTTTTTTTTCTTAGTGATTGGAAAGGAGGGCGCCTGGGTATGTTACAAAAAGGGAAGGCAGAGGTAGTACTTCGAATGGCGAAACGAAGGGCTAAATAGCGCCAGTGATTCTCTGAGCCGGTCTGGATTTTCAACGCCTCGGGAAACTGGTCGAGATAGATTAGATGACAGCACCCTTTTCCTCTCTTCCTTACCGGGAGGGCAATCTTATCTTATGGCCTTCACCTCCCGCCCGGCCCGGAAATAGAACCCAGCCCCCCCTTCTGATCCATTCATTTCTGCAAGCAGGGGGGATCCAGAGCTAAGCCTCCCGTCTATTGCATAACCTAAAAAAGCTATAAGCAAAGTACCAAAGGTGCGCTCCGCCCGGTGACTAAGAAATTGGTTTGCGCTTTGAAGTGATGAGGTCGCAAAGAGGGAAGTAGGGCTCCTATTGAAAGGCTTTCCCTCCCTCAAAAGGCGACCAGCTTTCAATACTAGTTGTTACGTTACGCTGCCATTTTTCCAATATCATTGAATAGCATGGCCTGCCTGGGGCTAAGGTAACTCAAGTGGGAGAGCCGTGTTATGGGTGACCTTATTGCACGGTTCAGAGAGCACTTGTGTATGTGATGCAAGTGAACGTGTACGAAAAAGCTGTATCTAGGGTGAGTTCTTCGTTCCGTCGTCGACCCTATCTATGTTTCTACGATGGCCCAAGAACACGCTCATTCTTCAGCCGTAGAGAGACTTTTGAATTGCGAGGTACCATTACGAGCTCAATATATACGAGTGTTATTCCGTGAAATAACTCGAATTTCAAATCATTTACTTGCTTTAACTACTCATGCTATGGATGTGGGAGCATCAACTCCGTCCCTGTGGGCTTTTGAGGAGCGGGAGAAATTGTTGGAATTCTATGAAAGAGTCTCGGGAGCCAGGATGCATGCCAGTTTCATACGACCAGGTGGAGTGGCACAAGATCTGCCTCTTGGCTTATGTCGAGATATTGAT